AAATACACTTTTTTATCTTCCTACATGGATCCTTTACTTAATACTCATTCTATTTTAAGAGTAGATCGAACTTTCCAAAATAATGCTTCGTGATTCCATGATATCCAATTTTTTTTTATTCAATTTCTAATTGATTTCACTTTTGTATATAAATCACGAGAATGTACATTCTTCCTCAAATATGGCATTGAGAGGTAAAGGATTCTATCCTTTTAAGAAATAAAGTTTTTCATCAGAAAGATTAGGAATCAAACCGAAAGAAAGACCCCTTATCCATTTCTGTTGTTAATAGAACGAATCACACTTTTACCACTAAACTATACCCGCTACAATATGATTATTATATACGAATTGCTCTTTTGTCGAACAAGTAAGTGAAACGTAATCAAAACAGACAAGACGGGATTTAGAATCACGAAAATGGGAATGTTGACATCTTGTGTTCCAATCGGAAAACTTAATGAAATAAAATGGGGAAGACCTTTAAATAACCAGATATTTTTTTTTTTATTTATTTTTCTTGTATCGGGGAACCATTACTGCGAGCTACGGCTCGAACGAAAGAGCCGTTGAAGTCAGATTCCAACTCTTATGTTATGAATTTGAGTCGATTGGGGGTCGAATGAAAAAATTAGCGTATTCGCTTTCTTGGGGGTTCCCGTGTTCAAAGAAAGTTTCTTTATTTGAATTTGAACAAATCTTTTCTATTAGTCTATTCTATTAGAATAGACTAATAGAAAAAACACATTGTTTTTTATTTCATTTAAGTAATAAAAAAAGGAAAAACAAAGAATAATAGGAAATTCCTATCCGAGAAATAGCCCTCTTGCTTTGTTGCTTGAAAATATTTTCTTCAAAAAGTCATTTGATCTAGGATTCATTGGAACAAAGTAAGGAAAAGACGGGCCCTAGCCAGCCGGGGGGAATAAAAGGAAGAGATGCTTTCGGACGAAATCAAGGATATTTCTATTGGTTCTATTGGATATATCTATTTTGAATATCTAAACTGATGATTGATAAAATTCGTATCTATCTATAGAATAAAGAAAAATAAATAACGAAAGACTTTTTTCCATCTCTCCTTTACGTGTCACATATGAATTTTCTTTCTCTTTAATTGGGAGAGATGGCTGAGTGGACTAAAGCGACGGATTGCTAATCCGTTGTACGAGTTATTCGTACCGAGGGTTCGAATCCCTCTCTCTCCGTTCTTTTTTATCACTTGAGATTTCCCGTTCGAATTCGAAAAAATCTCGAACCCTTTTTCATAGTTAAATGTACGGGTTAGAAAAGAAAAATCCTAAGAAAATTCAGAAATAGAGCAGGAAAACTCGGGTTTTTTTATTCATCACGTCCGGGATTACGCCCTGGATCATTAGATAGGAATCCGAAGATGAAGAGAGAAACGAAGAATATCACTACCGTGTAAACGAAGAGTTTGAGAGTAAGCATTACACAATCTCCAAGATCATTTTTTTGGAAATAGGGGAATAGATTCTGTCTTTTTTACCGCATATTCTTTTTTGACACCAAGAAAAAATCGGCTTTTAGAAAATAAGGGTGAAGGAATTTGTAATAAGATTTTTATTCTTTCGTTACCCCAATTCTCTCTCTACAATTCGGTATTGTAGAGACCTTACATAGGTTCTTCGACCCTTATGAATAAAATAGGTAATCTTGATTCCTCGCAGCTATCCAAAAGAATTTTCATGTTTGAGTTGAGGTTTCATTCTTCGATCTTCTCAATTATTCGAATTGAATTTTTCTATCGAATAATTTATGAATGTTTTTAAGACAGTATTAAAGATCTCATCGAAAACTTACAGCAGCTTGCCAAACAAGGGCTAAGAGAAAAAAGAACACGGGTATAACTGGCATAATATCTACAATTGGATTGAAAAAAGCATAAGCTTCGGGCAATTTGGCGAAGAAAACGCTATTCGAATGAAGGGCAGGATTAAGACAGATCAAACTAAGGATATTAAACATAACAAACATTTTTTCTTGGAGATAATTTTCTTATTATTAGGTTATTGATAGAAAGGGAAAGTGAAGAAAGCGAGGAAAGTAAGCCGCAAAATCCTTCTTTTTTCTTTAAACTCCCCAATCAAAAATCCTTCCATTCTAAAACGAGAATAGAAGGGATCATACCTTCATACAATATCTTAATTGAATTCTATGTAATGATCAATGAATGCATTTTTATTCTACGTCTACATGCGTTAGAATCCTAACAACAACCTTTTTTACAAATTTCTATATTTTGGACGGAATTGACGAACAACTAATATCAATATTAGTGTTTATTAGTATCGAATAGAAAAGGAAATGGGGCGTGGCCAAGTGGTAAGGCACCGGGTTTTGGTCCCGTTATTCGGAGGTTCGAATCCTTCCGTCCCAGACCGATTCTATCAGAACAAAAAAAAGGCTTTCTTAAGCAAAAGGTTGTTTAAGAATGTTGGATCCAATGCGATCCAATCATTCTTTTTGATTTCGAATGATTCCTCTATGAATCATAGCTTCCTTTTCGATTCGATTTTCTTTCCCATAAAAGGGTTGAGTCTCAATGACGTGTGGATGTAAATAACTATCTTTTTTGATCGAATGTTTATCGATATATAGTATAGGGTACGAAGAAAAACAAAGGCAAAATGAAATAGTAACAACGAATTGATATGGACCTGTTTGGTTTTGTACTTAAGTGTATAGTATCTCATAAAAAAAAAGAGGTTTGGGTATCCGCACGATCTTCCTAGAATTTGCGTAGATATGAGTTAATTCGCAAAGGAAAGTAGCAATGGCAACAAGGGTCTTGCCATACAGATCTTAATCAAGAAGTAATAAAATTAAATACTATACGGAACAGATTCTTTTCTTTGGAGAAAATTCCTTTTATTTTGTTTGCATTCGACTCCAAAGAATAACTGGAAATCAAAGTGGCGGGGAGATTCATACATTCCATTCGCTTTGATTTTCAAGTCCGTATATTCTATGTATATAGGTATATAGGTTTTTATTGTAGTGTTCGATTCCATTGACACTAGTCTTTCCCTTTTGGCGAAAAGGATTCGTGATCCCTTAAATATCTACAATACCTACGATTATCCCCAGTAACATTTGCTTGGCATATCGGATGAATATGGAAAGATCCGACCCCTACGACTTTTATTTTCTCAAGCAGACGAAAGAATACTTGAAAGAATACCGACCTCAATCTTTTCTTTTAGGAGTTCCTTCCGTCTGTACTCATAAAACAAATAAACAGATTTGTTTCTCGACCCGTATGATTTATTTAAATCATTGATGATTCAATTGGAAAACAAAAATGCATTTCTCGTGATCAAATTCGAGTCTAATTTGATTTCATCAAAGAGATATCCGCTAGCTAAACATTTTTAGATCCGCATTCTACCGATTTCTTGACTGATTTCATTTAGAGATCCAATTCATCGGTCTTTATTTACTGGAAAAAAACTTCCGGTAAAGTAAGAAATTCTTGAAACTTAATGATTTCTTCTAAACCCCCCATACTCGAAGAAGCGCGAGATTGGTAAATCGATCTTATCGAATCAATTGTGATCTTTCCCGGCTATGAAAATAAATAGTTTAATAGATCATTCTGTTCCGGTATCGGAAATCTAATTAAAAAACCCTTCTTTAGTTTTAGTTGTTCGAAAAAGAATTGGGTCCTTTTTTTTATGGCTCATTGTCCATAACAATCTGTTGAAGATGTATAAAAAATTGTTAAACAACTCATTTCTTTGTGTTTTTAGAAATGTGTTTTCTATCTTAGATTTCCTATTATCATAGGATAAAATAGGGGGAAATTAGACTCCTTTGTTGAGATTTGCCGGATAACTATCCTTATATAAAAAAAGGAAGGAGTACATAATTTTAATATAATAGCCGGTTGAGCCAATGACTATTCATGATTCCATATTGAATCAATTCCATACGGATCCCAAATTAGAGGAATGTTATGGTGAAACTTCGTTTGAAGCGATGTGGTAGAAAGCAACGTGCGACTTGAAGGACATTATCGGCTGTGGATTCTTGCATCCACCATTTTATATATCAATGAAGATGCTCTTGGCTCGACATAGTTTGTTCTATTCCATTAGGACTCCGGTTGAGGGTTGTAATAAAAAATAGTACACGGTGAAGCTCGAGCATAAAGAATTGGTTTATTTAGCAGAGGGAAGGATCTAAGGTTAATGCCAATCAATAAGTTGGAACAACTTCGTAAGTATATTTTCGGTATAGAGCTCGAAAGGATCAAGTTTCAAAAAAAAAAATTCAACTTATCGGAATTGGTAAACGCAAACCTATTTCGATCAAAAGTGTATCGCGAGGGATTCATTCGCTTCTATGATTCTTCGTTCAACATAACGAAATCACAAAAGGTATGTTGCTGCCATTTTGAAACATTACAATCTAAGGATCGCCGAAGTAATGTCTAAACCCAAGGATTCGACGCAAAGATAAAATAAAAGATACCGGAACAAGGAAATACCGTTTTCAATTGTCTCAACAACTGGATCAAAAAAAAGAGGAGGGGGGGGGGGAGAAAAAATCGATTTGAGGCGAGACAAGCGAGGGGGTTAGAGACGGCTCAATAAATGTCTAAGGATTTCGCTTTGATCTCTTTGAGAACTACCCGACTTGAGTTATGAGTATGAATGCTATTTCTTTTTTATTTTTCGGGAAGGAAAAATAAAAAAACGAATCAAACTAGATTCTAATTGACGATTTTGTGGATCTCTTTGTCATTCTAATACATAAATTTAAATCATTCTTTCTTGAGCCGTACGAGGGGAAAACTTCCTATACGTTTCTGTGGGGGGATTGTTCATTTATATCTATCCCAATGAGCTGTTTATCGAATCGTTGCAATTGATGTTCGATCCCGAAGAGAAGGAAGAGATCTTCGTAAAGTGGGTTTTTACGATCCTATAAAGAACCAAACTTATTCAAATGTTCCTGCTATTCTATATTTCCTTGAAAAAGGCGCTCAACCTACAGGAACTGTTCATGATATTTCAAAGAAGGCGGAGGTATTTAAGGAACCTCGAATTAATCAAGTGAAATAAAAAATAAAGAAAAAATTCACAATCCAATACAAGGGCGAGTTGTCGGGTTGTTGAATTGTTTCTCCGTTTTGCTCTATTTGTTCTTGCTCCTACATGATCCCATATTAGATAACGATAAAAACATTTTCTATTGGTATGAGCAGATAGAAAAAAAGGAGTGAATAGATGAAATAACTGGATATGGGATTACCACCAATTGGCCGGTTTTTGTTGAAATTCCATCAACAAACAAGGGGTCAATCTTGCTTATTGTATTCAATAAAGTATTGAATAAACCTGAGATTTTTTTTCTACTTTATTCTTTATTTATCTACCTATCTACGCTCATTTCTTATTTATTTTATATGTAGTGCTACCCCAACACAAGTCCTTATTTTCTTTGTTGTTATTGAACTTTTTTCCTCAACATTTAAATCATATTGACAAAGGTGTATTGAACAAATATAATTCGATCGTAGATAAATCGATCGATTTATCCACGTCTCGTAAGTTAGTTTCCTTGTTTTATTGGTTCTCCGAATTTGCTGTGACACAAGAGAAGTATCTTATCTTAATATTCATCCCCCAATAGGTTGTATTTTAATCAGATCTCTGCTCACTTTTATGTTCCTAATTTATCATCATTTGATTTTTTGATTTCGATCGTATCTACATATCAACACCCCATTTCATTTATAGGGGTTGCTAACTCAACGGTAGAGTACTCGGCTTTTAAGTGCGGCTATGATCTTTTACACATTTGGATGAAGCAACGGATTCGTCCATACTATTGGTAGAGTTTGTAAGACCACGACTGATCCTGAAAGGGAATGAATGGAAAAAACAGCATGTCGTATCAATAGATAACTTTTAAAATACTTCATCTTTACCGAATCGGTACAAACCTTGTTTTGCTTCTTTTCTTGGAACGGGGTCAAATCAATTCACGGTTGGGTCGAGTGAATAAATGGATAGAGCCTTATAGCTCCAATTATAGGGAAATAAAAAGTAACGAGCTTTTGTTCGGAATTCGAACAATTACCCGATCTAATTAGACGTTAAAAATAGATTAGTGCCCTGTGCGGAAAAGGGTTCTCCTGTGAGTGGATCGTCAATTCCTTTTTTCATGAATCCTAACTATTCTTTTTTATATTATAAGTGAAGACGAATATAAAATGTGTAGAAGAAACGGTATACTGATCAAAAAATTTCCAAAATCAAAAGAGCGATTGGGTTGTAAAAATAAAGGATTTCTAACCATCTCTTGTAACTATAACGAACCAAAAAAAATTGGGTGGAAAAAGACAGGATACGTGGGTTGTCCTTCCTATTTCTTTTCTGGGGTATTTACTCTTTTCTTACTATATACCCTGTTCTGACCGTATCGCACTATGTATAATTTGATAGCTCAAAAATCCCCATATTTTTGGTTCAAGTGTAATTTCAAATGGCCGAGTTAAAAGGATATTTAGAAATAAACGGATTTCGGCAACACTGCTTCTTATACCCCTTTCTCTTTCAAGAATATATCTATGCACTTACTCATGATCACGCTTTAAATAGATGGATTCTTTATGAACCCTCGAAAAATTTAGGTCATGACAATAAATTCAGTTCATTAATTGTGAAACGTTTAATTATTCGAATCCATCAACAGAAGCATTTGATTCTTTTTTTCAAAAATGCGAATCAAAATCGATTTGTTGGGCACAAGAATCATTTTGATTCGCAAATGATATCGCAAATCATATCGGAGGTTTTTGCAGTCATTGTGGAAATTCCATTCTCACTGCGATTAGTATCTTCTCTCGAAGAAAAAGAAATAGCAAAATCTCCTAATTTACGTTCTATTCATTCAACATTTCCTTTTTTTGAGGACAAGTTGACACATTTAAATCATGTGTCAAATATACTAATCCCTTATCCTATCCATCTGGAAATTTTGGTTCAAACCCTTCACAGTTGGATACAAGATGTTCCCTCTTTACATTTCGTGAGATTTTTTCTCTACGAGTATTGGAATTCAAATGGCCTCATTACTCCCCCAAAATCCATCTCTTTTTTTGAAAAAAAGAATCAAAGATTATTCTTATTCCTATATAATTCTTTTGTATATGAATGGGAATCCATATTTATTTTTCTCTGTAAACAATCTTTTCATTTACGATCAACATTTTCTGGATCCTTTCTTGAGCGAACACATTTCTATGGAAAAATAGAATATCTTGTAGTAGGGCCTTCTAACGATTTTCAGAAGACCTTATGGTTGTTCAAAGACCCTTTCTTGCATTATGTCAGATATCAAGGAAAATCCATTTTGGCTTCAAGGGGCACTCATTTTTTGATGAAGAAATGGAAATATTATCTTGTTAACTTCTGGCAATGTCATTTTTTCTTGTGGTCTCAATCGGATGGGATCCATATAGACCAA